AATACATTTCAATTTCAAATTGACTTTTTAATCAATTTTGTTTTAATGCTTTTTCTATTTTTTTTCTAGAATGTCTAATATCTTTTTTACATCTTCTATGTGAAAATGTTCAATTTTCATAAGGTCTTCTTGACTGTTATTCAAAAGGTCCAACAATGTATGTATATTGGACTTTTTGAGACAATTATAGATTCTGGGAGGCAATTCTAATTGGTCAATAAAAATATATTGAAATGCGAGTTCTTTTTTTTTTTTTCTTAGATTAACTAATCTATTATGAAAAGGAAAAAAGGGTAAAGTAACTTGATGTTGATTGTTCTCTAAATAGAACGTTTCTTCTTCTACATGTAGAAAAGGGATAAATAAATTAATCAAATTCCGGGAGGCTTCATGAAGTGCTTCTTTAGGAGTTAAACTTCCATTTGTCCATATTTCTAGAAAAAGAATCTCTTGTTTTTCATTCCCATTCCCATAAGAATGAATACTATGATTCGCATTTTGAACAGGCATGAATACAGCATCGATAGGATAACTTCGGTCTTCAAAGTTATTTGACATTTTTAGACTATATCCGCGATTCCTCTCGATTTTTAATCCAATACACAAATCTATTGGTTCCGTTAAGGTAGCTATATGCTGTGTATTATCAATGATTTCCACAGAGGGCGGTAAAATTATGTCTTGAGCAGTTATATATCCGGGACCTTGGACACAAATAAGCGCGTTGCGCGTTCCATATAGATTACTTCTTAATACAATCTCGTTCAAATTCATTAAAATTTCATGTACTGATTCTTGAATACCTACTATGTTAGAATAGTCATGTGGTATGTTCTCAGATTTTGCACGTGTAATACATGTTCCTTCGATTTCGCCAAGTAAAGCTCTTCGCATCGCAATGCCTATTGTGTCGGCTTGACCTTTCATAAGTGGAGACAGAATAAAGCGTCCATAATAAAGACGCTTACTGTCTCTTCTTGATTCAACACACTTCCACTGTAGTGTCCGAGTAGATACTTTGACTTTCTCTCGAACCATAGTAATTTTATTTGATCAGATCATTGAATCATTTATTTCTCTTGAAACCCTTTCAGCCTTTATTTAGTTCTATACACGTCTTTTTTTAGGGGGTCTACAACCATTATGTGGCATAGGGGTTACATCTCGTACGAAACTTAAAAGTATACCACTTCTACGAATAGCTCGTAATGCTGCATCTCTTCCCAGTCCAGGGCCTTTTATCCTTACTTCAGCTCGTTGCATACCTTGATCCACTACTGCTCGAATAGCATTTCCTGCTGCGGTTTGAGCAGCAAAAGGTGTTCCTCTTCTTGTACCCCTAAATCCACAAGTACCCGCGGAGGACCAAGAAATCACCCGACCCCGTACATCTGTAACGGTCACAATGGTATTGTTGAAACTTGCTTGAACATGAATAACTCCCTTTGGTATTCGACGTACATTTTTACGTGAACCACTACGTGTATTTTTACGTGAACCAATTCTTAATATAGGTTTTGCCATATTTTTTCATTTCACAAGAAATATATGGATATATCCATTTCATGTCAAAACGGACCTTTTTGTTGCTAGCTCCTTGGAAGTGCCCTTTCCCTTAGTAAGATTATCCTTGTCTTTGTTTATGCCTCGGGTTGGAACAAATTACTATAATTCGTCCCCTCCTACGGATTAGCCGACACTTTTCACAAATTTTACGAACGGAAGCCCTTATTTTCATAGTTGTTATTCCTTAATTTTCTGAATATACTTATTGTTGGACGAAAAAAAGGTTTCTTGATATTTTTGAATCTTGAATTGTATCTTCGTGAAAGGAATGTTGAATTTGAAAAAACCACTTACTCATTTGAATCCTTGTTATGGAGTCTAGAAAGTGGCTGTCCCCCGATTAACTTATACCTAAGAACTTACTAAAATGTTTACCCTTTTTCTCCTATAGGTATACCTATACAAAAATATGTCGAATCCTTTCAGAAGCATGACCTAAAATTCAACAAATCTTTAGTATCTAAAAAAAATCGAACCATGTCGTTCGGAAGTGATTCATAAAGAAACCTTTCATTAATTCATTTTTTTCTTTAATTTCATTCTGGGTAAAACATTCTAAACTTTTTTCGGTATTACACAACCCCCCTTTTTTTTAACAAATGGTAAGTTCCGGATATCGAATTTTTATATTAGAAGGATTACCATATATAACACAAAATTTCTCCGCCGATTTTTTTTAGTCGAGCTTCTCGGTCCGTCATTATACCTTGAGAAGTCGAAAGGATTACAATTCCTATTCCGCCTAAAATTCGTGGAATTCGTTGAGAGTTAGAATAGATTCGTAGACCCGGTCGGCTTATTCTCTTTAAATTTAAAATCGTTTTATAGGATTCTTTCTTATTTCGTCTATGTCTTAGGGTTAAAATAAAAAAATGTTGGGTGTTTTCGCGATGTTTCCTTACGTTTTCGATAAAACCCTCTCGTAAAAGTATTTTAACAATGCTTTCGGTGATGTTAGTCGCTCCTATCCGAACCGTTCCTTTTCTATTCATGTCAGCATTTCGTATAGAGGTTATTATATCAGCAATAGTGTCTTTCCCCATGATAAGTTAAAATTCCTTATTGTTTTATAATTTTGATATAATCAACATGTTCTTTTTCTTTTATTTATATATAGATAGAGACGAATTATATATTAATATATGAATTCAATTATTAATATATAAAATTTTTTAAGGGTATATGCGTGATACACAATCTATTAATTAATTTGATTTCAATACCTTTTTTTTAATCTTATCCTATACTAACTATTCATATTAAGGTCTTATAATACCTCAGGAGCTAATGAAACTATTTTAGTAAAGTTTAATTGTCTCAATTCCCGTGGGATCGCCCCAAAAACTCGAGTTCCTTTTGGATTTCCTTCTTGATCAATGACAACTGCGGCATTGTCATCATATCGTATTATCGTCCCATTGTTACGTTTGAGTTCTTTACAAGTACGTACAATTACAGCTCTGATCACTTCTGATCTTTCTAGAGGAGTATTTGGTATTGCTTCCTTGATTACAGCAACAATAACGTCACCAATATGAGCATAGCGGCGATTACTAGCTCCTATTATTCGAATACACATCAATTCTCGAGCCCCGCTGTTGTCTGCTACATTCAAATAGGTTTGTGGTTGAATCATATTTTTGTATCTCTTCTTTTAATGCAAAGCTTTTAATGCAAAGGACGAAGTAAAAAAATATTGTTTGTCAAAAAAAGAAAACTTATAATCTTTTTATCCTTAAATATTATTTAGTTTTTTCATTCTATATTCCTAATTCAGAAATAATGAATTGGGTTTTTATAGGCATTTTTGATGCCGCTATTGAAATAGCTTTTCTGGCTATATTTTCGGGTACACCACCCATTTCATAAAGGATTTTACCCGGTTTAACCACAGCTACCCAGTACTCTGGGGATCCTTTCCCAGAACCCATACGCGTTTCCGCAGGTCTTACTGTAACTGGCTTGTCTGGAAATATACGTACCCAAATTTTTCCACCACGTCGTACATTTCGTGTCATTGCTCGTCGCCCTGCTTCTATTTGTCTAGATGTGATCCAAGCGGGTTCAAGTGTTTGAAGAGCATATCTGCCAAAACAAATACGATTCCCACGAGAGGATATTCCTTTTAGTCTTCCTCGGTGTTGTTTACGAAATCTGGTTCTTTTTGGGTTATAGTTGATGGGTTTTGTCTAAATTAGAAATTCCATCTCTACTACAGAACTGGACGTGAGAGTTTCTTCTCATCCAGCTCCTCGCGAATAAAACGACTAATTAAGATATAGATGTAGTTAATGATTAATCCTATTAATCATGGTATTTTTTTGAAATTTCATCTTATCTCTTCTAAATTTGTGTATGCCTTTTTCAAAATAGAATCAAAGATGAATTTGATTTCTATTTATTTCAAAATAACGTAATATCATCATTACAAATGTAGTTTTTGTTAGAGTTAGAATATTCTAATAAATCCTTATTTTCTTTTATCTTTTTCATTGTTTTTTTTCGTCTTTTATTACTTTTTTTATTTGAAAAAAAAAACACACACACAAATTTTTCGCCGGCGAATATTTACTCTTTCAATATTTATTTAAGTTTTATATTTATCCCCCGAGGTCTCAGAATCAAAATCAGAATAGATAATAAAGTTTCTGGTTTATTCCGCCATCCTGTCCAATGAATTACTAAGATTTGTTTTTCACTAGAATCCTAGCTATTCATGGGTTCCGCCGTTCCCATCGCTTCTTGATTAATCATTAGGCCCGAATTCTACAATGGAGCTTTTACATGAAATTTTGAATTTCATTTTTTTATTTGTTTTTGAGTCAATTTGCTTAGTTTTTATTGGCTCAAGGCTCTTAATTTTTTGTTTTTGGAACAGATTTATCTAATTATTATAAATGAATCTGTATTGATGCTTTATTACATTGCTTTTCTTACAGTGACCTCATAGACTTTTCAAATTGGAATCATATATCATTAATATTCAATTTTTTCTCTCTTTCTTTCATCCTTCCATTTATCCGCATACTTTTCGATTACCTTTCATAACTTAATAAGCATCTTTCTTTATTCTTTTTTTTTTTTTAGTCAGTTGCTACAATGATATGATCAACCTATCATATCTTGACTGATTTTTTTGGATCCAGATAATGCGAAGCAATGAGTTGCTTAGGTTATTTATTAATGCTATAGTTATTAGTTGCTCTTATAGGTAAGGTCCTTTTTTTTATCGTAATCTAATCCTAAATCAACGAGTCACACACTAAGCATAGCAATTATATCAAAGGAGTTTTGATGGAAATTTTTATTCAACCTTATAGAATTGCTTATTTTTTTCTTAAACATAAAAAAGAAGACTGCAATTTTTTTATTACTGTATAGTGTTATACTACATAGTTTTCGTTTTTTATCGTTGGATAAAATGTAAAGACAAA